TAGATATAAATAAAAAATACAGACATTTATGGATTCAATGCGAAAATTGTTATGGATTAAATTATAAAAAATTTTTTAGGTCAAAAATGAATATTTGTGAACAGTGTGGATATCATTTGAAAATGAGTAGTTCAGATAGAATCGAACTTTTGATTGATCCGGGCACTTGGGATCCTATGGATGAAGATATGGTCTCTATGGATCCCATTGAATTTCATTCAGAGGAGGAACCTTATAGAGATCGTATCCATTCTTATCAAAGAAGGACAGGGTTAACTGAAGCTGTTCAAACAGGCATAGGTCAACTAAATGGCATTCCCATAGCAATTGGGGTTATGGATTTTCAGTTCATGGGGGGTAGTATGGGATCTGTAGTAGGCGAGAAAATAACCCGTTTGATCGAGTATGCTACTAATCGATCTCTACCTGTCATTATTGTGTGTGCTTCTGGAGGAGCACGCATGCAAGAAGGAAGTTTGAGCTTGATGCAAATGGCTAAAATATCTTCTGCTTCATCTAATTATCAATCAAATAAAAAGTTATTCTACGTATCAATCCTTACATCTCCTACAACCGGTGGAGTAACAGCCAGTTTTGGTATGTTGGGAGATGTTATTATTGCTGAACCCAATGCCTACATTGCATTTGCGGGTAAAAGAGTAATTGAACAAACATTGAATAAAATAGTACCCGATGGTTCACAAGCGGCTGAGTATTCATTCCATAAGGGTTTATTCGACCTAATCGTACCACGTAATCCTTTAAAAGGTGTTCTGAGTGAGTTATTTCAGCTACACGGTTTCTTTCCCTTGAATAAAAAATATATATCGAAAGAAAATATAGAATAGAAGTGGATTTCTATATCTACCAGGAAATCCCCCTTTTTACTAGGAATCCCCGTTTGTTGGATTGAATTAGTTTAGTTAAAGTCACGCACTTAATAATGTAATTTAGAAATAATTCAATATTTAATATTAATAAGAAACTCCTTATTCGAAAGATAGAAAGAATATGAGGATAGGAGAATAATAAGAAAATTTATTCAAGCGTATCATCATATTCGTGTAGAAAGAGAAATAGGTACACTTAATTCCCCATTCCTTGCACTTATTAACTACTTAATATTATTTATTAATATTATTTATTACTTACACTTACTATTTTTTATAATAGATATACTTATCATAAGATATCTTTATAATAGGTAAAAATAAAATATTAAATTGAGGTACTCATTCCATGACAGATCTTAACTTACCCTCTATTTTTGTTCCTTTAGTGGGCCTAGTATTTCCGGCAATTGCAATGGCTTCTTTATTTCTTCATGTCCAAAAAAATAAGATTGTCTAGATCCGACGGGACAAAATTGCATCAATTTTTTTCAACACTGGATCATAATAAGCTATTTCTTTAGTGTAATATGATAGGATATGTGACTTTTTCCGAACACAAATGAAAGAACTGTTATGCATGCGGATACATTATATCTGCATAAATGCATGTATATGCGGGTGGGTATAGTCGGTTAAAAATGATCCGCGAATATTTTTCTAATTTATAATAGAAAGTCAATGTATCTAACCAATTACTTCTAATGGTTCATATCAGAATAGTACTAGTTGATGAAAGTTATTTCGGCATCAAGAAAAGTAAAATTCATTTTGGTTATTCTCTCAATTCCAATCGAATGCAACTAGATCTAATATAGTATGAACTGGCGATCAGAACATATATGGATAGAACTAATAACAGGGTCTCGAAAAACAAGTAATTTTTTCTGGGCCTGTATCCTTCTTTTAGGTTCACTGGGATTTTTAGTGGTTGGAACTTCCAGTTATCTTGGTAGGAATCTGATATCAGGATTTCCATCTAACCAAATCATTTTTTTTCCGCAAGGGATCGTGATGTCTTTTTATGGGATCGCGGGTCTATTTATTAGTTCCTATTTGTGGTGTACAATTTCATGGAATGTGGGTAGTGGTTATGACCGATTCGATAGAAAAGAAGGAATAATGTGTATTTTTCGTTGGGGATTCCCCGGAATAAATCGTCGAATCTTCCTTCGCTTCTTTCTGAAAGATATCCAATCAATCAGAATGGAGGTTAAAGAGGGTATTTTTCCTCGTCGTGTTCTTTATATGGAAATCAGAGGCCAAGGAACCATTCCCTTGACTCGTACTGATGAGAATTTTACTCCACGAGAAATTGAACAAAAAGCTGCAGAATTAGCCTATTTCTTGCGAGTACCAATTGAAGTATTTTGAAATGAAGAATGAATGTTTTCCCAGCATGAGGGAAGGAACTTGCTAATTTCCTTTTAATTTAATACAACTGAAGTTTCTTCAGAATATTCATTTTTTTTATCCGAAAAAGACCCTTATTCTATTTCCATATTCCTTCTAGATCCAAGGACTAAATTCTTACACAAAAATGGAAATAGATCCCTGGGTTCGATACCTTGTTATATAACTTATAACTCGTACTTTAGAGAAATATCAGATAGAGTTGACGAATGAAGCAGTTCATTAACAATTCACAGATAATAAATGAAAAAAAAGAAAGCATTGACTTCCCTCCCATATCTTGCATCTATAATATTTTTGCCCTGGTGGGTCTCTCTATCATTTAATAAAAGTTTGGAACTTTGGGTTACTAATTGGTGGAATACTAGGCAATCCGAAACTTTTTTAAATGATATTCAAGAGAAAAATGTTCTAGAAAAATTCCTAGAATTAAAGGAACTTCTCTTGTTGAATGAAATGATAAAGGAATACCCGGAGACACGTATACAAAAGCTTCCTATAGAAATACACAAGGAAACGATACAATTGGTCAAAACACACAATGAATATCATCTCCATATAATTTTGCATTTCTCGACAAATATAATCTGTTTCACTATTCTAAGTGGTTATTTTATTCTGGGTAATGCAGAACTTGTCATTCTTAATTCTTGGGTTCAGGAATTCCTCTATAACTTAAGTGACACAATAAAAGCTTTTTCGATTCTTTTAGTTACGGATTTATGGATCGGATTTCACTCGACCCATGGTTGGGAACTCATGATTGGTTCGATCTACAACGATTTTGGACTGGCTCATAATGATCAAATTATATCTGGTCTTGTTTCCACTTTTCCAGTTATTCTAGATACAATTGTGAAATATTGGATCTTCCATTTTTTAAATCGGGTATCTCCTTCGCTTGTAGTAATTTATCATTCAATGAATGAATGAAGAACTTATTTGATCTCCCGATATCAATCAAATCAGAATTTTTCTTCGTGTATAACGTGTATAAAGAAAGCATTTTACTTATTCTTTATATTTCTACCTCTTCAAGGTATTCGTCCTATATTCCAGTACAATTATTTCCGTACAATGGCAGATTCGTGGATAGGGAACTATACTAGCTACCTATCTAATTTATTGTAGAAATTCCGGGATCAATGATTGTACCATGCAAAATAGAAATACTTTTTCTTGGGTAAAGGAACAGATGACTCGATCTATTTCTGTATTGATCATGATATATGTAATAACTCGAGCATCCATTTCAAATGCATATCCCATTTTTGCGCAGCAAGGTTATGAAAATCCACGAGAAGCAACGGGGCGAATTGTATGTGCCAATTGCCATTTAGCTAATAAGCCTGTGGATATTGAAGTTCCACAAGCTGTACTTCCTGATACTGTATTTGAAGCAGTTGTTCGAATTCCTTATGATATGCAACTGAAACAAGTTCTTGCTAATGGTAAAAAAGGGTCTTTAAATGTGGGGGCTGTTCTTATTTTACCCGAGGGATTCGAATTAGCCCCCCCCGATCGTATTTCTCCTGAAGTGAAAGAAAAAATGGGAAATCTTTCTTTTCAGAGTTATCGTCCAAATAAAAGAAATATTCTTGTGATAGGTCCTGTTCCAGGTCAGAAATATAGTGAAATCATATTTCCCATTCTTTCCCCCGACCCCACTACGAAGAAAGACGTTCACTTCTTAAAATATCCGATATATGTAGGTGGGAACAGGGGAAGGGGTCAGATTTATCCTGATGGGAGCAAGAGTAACAATACAGTTTATAATGCTACATCCGCAGGTATAGTAAGCAGAATAGGACGTAAAGAAAAGGGGGGATATGAAATAACCATAGTGGATGCATCGGATGGACACCAAGTAGTTGATATTATACCTCCAGGACCAGAACTTCTTGTTTCAGAGGGGGAATCCATCAAGCTTGATCAACCATTAACAAGCAATCCAAACGTGGGAGGTTTTGGTCAGGGAGATGCGGAAATAGTGCTTCAAGATCCATTACGCGTCCAAGGTCTTTTATTCTTCTTTGCATCCGTTATTTTGGCACAAATCTTTTTGGTTCTTAAAAAGAAACAGTTTGAAAAGGTTCAATTGTACGAAATGAATTTCTAGATCCAGAGATTACTTAACATCAAGTTAGTAAAAAGCGCGGAATTCTTGTTGATCAATATAATTATGTTATGTAATGTATGATCAAAAAATTATTTAAATCCCTTTACTTGCTTTGTTTATACTGTTTTTGCGGGGGGTCCGGAATTCATTACTTGTATCCCATTTCTAGTACTAGACAATAGGCCTACAAAAAAGGAAGGATACAAGGCAAGACGGGACAAATGAAAGGAAGAATAAATACTTCTAGGAGAGGGGGGATTACGAGTCCTCCTAATCTTCTATTCGACACAAGAGAAAGGATTTTCTACCCTTTCTCCTGTGTCGTCTTGTATCGAAATAATAATGATTTTTATCCTGTTCATCAAAGATTACTATTTCTTCTTTTCCGGGTCTATAGAAATTCTTTTGTTTAGATTCATAAGAAGTAGTGGACAAACAAAGGAGGGGTAGAGGGAAATAATTCATTGAGCAAATAGAACTTCTTCTATTATTCATATTCAATTAACTTCAACTTATAACTTATAAAAGAAAAATTCTTCAAATAATTGGACTTTTACTCTTTTGCTTGAAAAGCGGAT